GAAAGAAAATAAAGATTTATTAGAATGGTAGAAAAAAACTATTTAGTATTTTACAAATTTTTTATAAAAAAAAATGTTATTGTTCTAATATCTAGTCAAATCAATTGAAATTCCATTTTTAAATTTGGAACCCTTTTATTTTCTTCGCGAGGAGCTGGATGAGAAGAAATTCTCACGTCCAGTTCTGTAGTAGAGATGGAATTTCGAAAGAACCATCAACTATAACCCCAAAAGAACTAGATTCCGTAAACAACATAGAGGAAGAATGAAAGGAATATCTTATCGAGGTAATCATATTTCTTTCGGTAAATATGCTCTTCAAGCACTTGAACCTGCTTGGATCACATCTAGACAAATCGAAGCAGGTCGACGAGCAATGACACGAAATGCACGCCGTGGTGGAAAAATATGGGTCCGTATATTTCCAGACAAACCAGTTACAGTAAGACCTGCTGAAACACGTATGGGTTCGGGTAAAGGATCCCCTGAATATTGGGTAGCTGTTGTTAAACCGGGGCGAATACTATATGAAATGGGCGGGGTAACCGAAAATATAGCTCGAAGGGCTATTTTAATAGCAGCATCCAAAATGCCTATCCGAACTCAATTTATTAGTTCGGGATAAATAATAAATAGAAATAATGTAAAACCCAAAGAAATGGGTCTTTGGGATGAAACAAAAACGTAGATTTCTTTTTTTTTTTTTTGACAAAGAATATTTCTTTTTTTTTTTTTCATCGTTTGCATTTGCATTAGAAGAATAAACTAAAAAATTGATATGATTCAACCTCAGACCCATTTAAATGTAGCGGATAACAGCGGGGCTCGAGAATTGATGTGTATTCGAATCATAGGAGCTAGCAATCGTCGATATGCTCATATTGGGGACGTTATTGTTGCTGTGATCAAAGAAGCAGTACCCAATATGCCCTTAGAAAAATCAGAAGTAGTCAGAGCTGTAATTGTTCGTACCTGTAAAGAACTTAAACGTGACAGTGGTATGATAATACGATATGATGACAATGCTGCAGTTGTGATTGATCAAGAAGGAAATCCAAAAGGAACTCGAATTTTTGGGGCAATTCCCCGAGAATTGAGACAATTAAATTTTACTAAAATAGTCTCATTAGCTCCCGAGGTATTATAAAATGAGATGGTGATATCTTTGGGGTATTTGAAAGAAATAGATTAATAACTAGATTAATTTGTAGATTGTGTCTCACGCATATACCTTTAAAAATTCCTATCCATAAACCAATAAAAAAAAAAAAAGAAAAACATGTTGATTATACCCAATTTAATTTTAAGGCACTTAGTTCATCATGGGTAGAGACACTATTGCTGAGATAATAACCTCTATACGAAATGCTGATATGGATAGAAAAAGAGTTGTTCGTATAGCATCTACGAATATTACCGAAAATATTGTTAAAATACTTTTCCGAGAAGGTTTTATCGAAAACGTCAGAAAACATCAAGAAAAAAACAAATATTTTTTGGTTTTAACTCTGCGACACAGAAGGAATAGGAAAAGACCCTATAGAAATTTTTTAAATTTAAAACGGATTAGTCGACCCGGTCTACGAATCTATTCTAACTCTCAACGAATTCCTAGAATTTTAGGTGGGATGGGAATTGTAATTCTTTCTACTTCTCGAGGTATAATGACAGACCGGGAGGCTCGACTAGAAGGAATCGGCGGAGAAATTTTGTGCTATATATGGTAATCCATTTAATATACAAATGGGATGCGAAATCTCTTCCTATTTGTAAAACAAAAAAGAAAGGGGATGGGCTATCTAATATTGTTTCTCCTCTATTAGTTGATACGTCAAGGGGGCTTTACCTGGAATGAAAGAACAAAAATGGATTCATGAAGGTTTAATTACTGAATCGCTGCCCAATGGCATGTTCCGGGTTCGGTTAGATAATGAGGATCTGATTCTAGGTTATGTTTCAGGCAAGATCAGACGTAGTTTTATACGGATACTGCCCGGAGATAAAGTAAAAATTGAAGTAAGTCGTTATGATTCAACCAGAGGACGTATAATTTATCGACTCCGAAACAAAGATTCAAAAGATTAGGTGGTTTTTATTCAATATGATTCGAGATGAAGAATTTCAAGAAACTTATTTTCTACCAAGAAGTATATTCAGAATTAAGATAAGGAATGACAAATATGAAAATAAGAGCTTCTGTTCGTAAAATTTGTGAAAAATGTCGACTAATCCGTAGGCGGGGGCGCATTATAGTAATTTGTTCCAACCCGAGACATAAACAAAGACAAGGATAATCAGATTCGCTAACAGGGCTCAATATACAAATAAAGAATCTTTTTTGATATGAAATGGATATATCCATATATCTCTGACTCATATTTATGAGAAAAAATATGGCAAAAGCTATGCCCAGAATCGGTTCACGTAGGAATGGACGTATTGGTTCACGTAAGAGTACACGTAGAATACCAAAGGGGGTTATTCATGTGCAAGCAAGTTT